CTGATAAGACAATCATAATCAGGAATCAAATAGAAGAAATCGCAAAAGAAAAGAAAAAAAAAGTTCCAGCCTATGATGATAAAAGACCAGAATTAAAGAAAGATATTTGGCGGATATTCAAAAGAATAAATACTCGATTAATATGCAAATCACATTATTTTATGAAATCTTTCATTGAAAAAATATACATGGATATCCTGCTATGTATGGTTAGCATTTCGAAGGTCAATGCACAACTTTCAACAAAAAAAATGATCAATGAATCCATTTACAACGATGAAAGAAATCAAGAAGGAATTGATGAAACAGATCAACATACAATGAACTTTATTTCGACTATAGAAAAAGAAAAGGACTTTTCAAATCCTAGTAATAATTCAAATACTTATTACGATTTATCTTCCTTGTCCCAAGCATATGTATTTTACAAAATATCACAAACCCAATTACTTAACAACCATCACTTTAGATCTGTACTTCAATATCGCGGTACCCATCCTTTTATTAAGGACAAGATAAAGTATTATTCTATAACCCGAGGAATATTTAACTCCAAATCAAGGTATAAGTATAAGAAAATAAAGAAGCCTGGAATGAATGAATGGAAAAACTGGTTAAAGGGTAATTATGCATACAATTTATCTCAGAGCAAATGGTCTCGATTAGTATTAGTAGCGAAAAAATGGCGAAAAAAAATCAATCAAAATTGTACGATTCACAATAAAGAATCAATGAAATTTTCTTCATATAAAAAAGAAAAAGACCGATCAATTCATTACAAAAAAAAAAATCTCTATACAGTGTATTTATGGCCGAATCAAAAAGAAAAATTAAAAAAGCAATATGTATATGATCTTTTATCACATAAATATATATATTATGGGGATAGTAAAGATTCCTCTATTTATAAACCAAAATTACAACTAAAAAGGAACCAAAAAATTCCATATAATTTCAACATACAGAAACCCGAATTGTTTTATGGAATTGATAATTCCATAGAAAAAAATTATGTTTTTAATAAGCATAAAAATCTGAATAGGAAATATTTTGATTGTAGAATTCTACATTTTTACCCGAAAAACACTATTGATGTAAACGATATCGATATTATCGACTTTACAAATGTACGTATCGGTACCAAACTTGAAAAAAATGCTAAGACTAAAAAAATAAATATTAATATAAAAATAAAAAAATTGAAAAAAAAAGATATTTTTTTTCTTTCAAAACATCAAGAAAAAGAAACAAATCTATACAAAAAAAACAACTCCAATCAAAAAAGTTTTTTTGATTGGATGGGAATGAATCGAAAAAGGGAAAGAGTTTTTTGTAAAAAAAAAAAATCAAATCTGAAACTTTGGTTCTTCCCGGAATTCAGATTTCCTTTTGATACATATAAGGCATATAAGATTAAACCGTGGATCATCCCAATCAAATTACTTCTTTCCAATCAGAATTTAGATGAAAAAAAAAAAATGAGTCAAAATAAAAGTGTCAAAGATTCTATTTTAATAAAATTAAAAAACCAAGAAAAAAACGAAGAAAAGACAAATCTTGTGTCAGATCCAAGCAAACAAAACAAAAAAAAGCCTCTTCAAAAGGATTATGCGAGATCCGAAAGTAAAAAGAAAAAACGATGCAAGAAAAGCAAGGAATCAGAACTAGATTTATTCCTAAATAAATATTTAATTGTTCAATTAAGATGGAACAACTTCGTTAATCATAAAATGACAAGAAATATCAAGGCATATTGTTTCTTACTTAGATTGATGGATCCAAGTTCTATAGCTCTAGCCTTAATTCGAAGAAAAGAGATGGATCTAGATGCAATCCTTAATAAGGACAATCTAACTCTTACAAACTTTTTAAAAAAAGGAATATTGATTATCGAATCAACTCGTCTAGCTTTTATAACGGGTAGAAAATTAATTATGTATCAAACCATAAGTATTTCATTGATCGATGGCAAAAAAAGTAATCACCAAATAAATATAAAATACAAAAAAAAAAAATATGTCAATAAGAAGAATTTTAATAAATCTACTGAACAACATGGAAATATGCTTGTGAATGGGAATCCAGATTATTATGATCTCCTTGTTCCTGAAAATATTCTATCTCCTAGACGTCGTAGAGAATTGAGAATTCTAATTTGTTTCAACTCTCCTAATTGGGATGTTGTGAATAGAAATCAAATATTTTACAATGAAAACAATATAAGAAACTCCACACAATTTATGAATGAAGACAAAGGTATTAATCTTAATATAGATTCAAATATAAAATATAAGTTGTTTCTTTGGCCCAATTACCGATTAGAAGATTTAGCTTGTATGAATCGCTATTGGTTTGATACCAATAATGGTAGTAATTTCAGTATGTCAAGGATACACATGTATACACGATTTAGAATTATCTAATTATCTAATAGTATATTTGATATACTTTATGTCACATGTCAATATTCACATGCCATTTTCCGTAGATGAAAAGTGAAGGATATATGTTATACTTTGCTACTTTGGTACATAAACATAACATAATATGTATTTACTTGTGTATCAATTCAATCTAGAAAGAAATTCACAGAATCTTTTTAGGTGCAAAAAAAGATTCTCTTCGGTAAATGTGTAAATGTATTATCCTTTTCTATCCAAATCCAATTTTCAATTGGATTTGGATAGAATCAAATAAAAAAACTATTTGGAAATGAATAAATTTTTATTTTTGTGTGTACTAGATTAAAAAAAATGGAAATAACATTATAATAATAATAATAAAAATAATATATATTATTTTCTTTTTCCTAATCGGAAAAATCCGTGGAAAAGAAAGAAAAAAAAAGTTTTTTATGGTAAAAAATTCATTCATTTCACTTATTTCACAAGAAGAAAAAGAAGAAAACAGAGGTTCTGTTGAATTTCAAGTATTAAGTTTCACAAATAAGATACGAAGACTTACTTCACATTTGGAATTGCACAAAAAAGATTTTTTATCAAAAAGAGGTCTACAAAAAATTCTGGGAAAACGTCGACGTATGCTGGTCTATTTGTCAAAGAAAAATGGAGTGCGTTATAAGAAATTAATTGATGAATTGGATATTCGAGAACCAAAAAATTGTTAATTTCATTGTTTGGATTTTTGAATTAGTAATTATTAGATTTTACATTTGGGATTTGGACGAATCTACTTTTTGAGGAATTCGTGAAATAATGAATTAAGGAAGAAAAGGTATGACTGTACCGGCTAAAAAAAAAGATTTCATGATCGTTAATATGGGTCCTCACCACCCATCAATGCATGGTGTTCTTCGACTAATTGTTACTCTCGATGGTGAAGATGTTATTGACTGTGAACCTATATTGGGTTATTTACACAGGGGTATGGAAAAAATAGCGGAAAACCGAACAATCATACAATATTTGCCTTATGTAACACGTTGGGATTATTTAGCTACTATGTTCACAGAGGCAATAACGGTAAATGCACCAGAACAACTGGAAAATGTTCAAGTACCTAAAAGGGCTAGCTATATCAGAGTAATTATGCTGGAGCTGAGTCGTATAGCTTCTCATTTGTTATGGCTTGGACCTTTTATGGCGGATATCGGTGCACAGACTCCCTTTTTTTATATTTTTAGAGAGAGGGAATTGATATATGATTTATTCGAAGCTGCCACAGGTATGCGAATGATGCATAATTATTTCCGCATCGGAGGCGTAGCAGCCGATCTACCTTACGGCTGGATAGATAAATGTTTAGATTTTTGTGATTATTTTTTAACAGGGATTCTTGAATATCAAAAACTTATTACGCAAAATCCTATTTTTTTGGAGCGAGTCGAAGGAGTGGGCATTATTGGTGGGGAGGAAGCGATAAACTGGGGTTTATCGGGACCAATGTTACGAGCTTCTGGAATACAATGGGATCTTCGTAAAATTGATAATTATGAGTGTTACAATGAATTCGATTGGGAAGTCCAATGGCAAAAAGAAGGAGATTCATTAGCTCGTTATTTAGTACGAATGGGTGAAATGAGGGAATCCATAAAAATAATTCAACAGGCCCTAGAAGGAATTCCTGGCGGACCCTATGAAAATTTAGAAGTCCGGCGCTTTGGTAGAGCAAAAAATTCCGAATGGAATGATTTTGAATATAGATTTATTAGTAAAAAACCTTCACCCAATTTTGAATTGTCGAAACAAGAACTTTACGTAAGAGTGGAAGCCCCAAAGGGGGAATTAGGAATTTATTTGATAGGAGACAATAGTATTTTCCCTTGGAGATGGAAAATTCGTCCACCCGGCTTCGTAAATTTGCAAATTCTTCCTCAACTAGTTAAAAGAATGAAATTGGCTGATATCATGACGATACTAGGTAGTATAGATATCATTATGGGAGAAGTTGATCGTTGAAATGATAATTGATACGACAGAAGTACAAACTATCAATTCTTTTTCTACATCGGAATCCTTAAAAGAGGTCCATGGGCTCATATGGACTTTTGTACCCATTTCAATCCTTATATTGGGAATTACAATAGGGGTACTAGTAATTGTGTGGTTGGAAAGAGAAATATCTGCAGCGCTACAACAACGTATTGGGCCTCAATATGCTGGACCTTTGGGAATTCTTCAAGCTTTGGCAGATGGAACTAAACTACTTTTAAAAGAAGATCTTCTCCCGTCTAGAGGAGATCTTCGTTTGTTTAGTATTGGACCATCTATAGTAGTCATATCGATTCTAGTAAGTTATTTAGTAATCCCTTTTGGGTATCGCCTTGTTTTAGCCGATCTCAGTATAGGTGTTTCTTTATGGATCGCCATTTCAAGTATTGCTCCTATTGGGCTTCTTATGTCAGGGTATGGATCGAATAATAAATATTCTTTTTCAGGTGGTTTGCGAGCTGCTGCTCAATCCATTAGTTATGAAATACCATTAACTCTATGTGTATTATCAATATCTCTACGTGTGATTCGTTGAATATAAAATTTATACTTTTTTCCTTTACTTCTAGGAAAAAAGTTGAATGAATTGAATGGATATTTTTTTTTTTATTCATGATTCAGGTCAATGAGTTAAACCAAATAGTTATATGAGTGAAACAAAACAACTTAGAAATTTGCAGTAAGAAGATAAAATCTCACTTCATATGTACAAGAATAAAATTGAAGTAAACATAAGCCGTGTAAAATGGTTATCCCAAGATTGAGATTCGTCATCATATCTTGAAGCGGGTATAAAAGATCGACTGTATGGAGTTTTCATTACTGTCTTGTATTTATTAACATGCCGTAGATCAATCAAAAATCAGTGGACAATTAGGAACACAAAAGTACACAAAAGATTAGTAATGGAGATAATATAAGGTAAGGTATCAAAAAAAAAGATATTTCTGCATAAAATGAATCATAATAGAGGCTTTAAATTGGTAGAAATGATCAAGCAGTACTTTCCTATGATTCCGATCTAGAGTAATACTCCTATTCACTGATTAAAAAAAATAACTATTCAGAACGAATTAATCCTTTATTTATTTTTTTCAAAGTACCCGCCTCTGAAATAGAAGAACAGAAATAAAAGAAATGGAATATAATATTCGAATGAATAAAAAAAATCTTTATTTATTCTTTTTCCTATGCATATACATCCAAATAGATGAAATTCTTATCATTATTTAATTTATGAAAAATTCCTCTAATTATTTTATTAATTTTTTTTTATTCATATAACGAATATTTGATTAAATAGTTTAAATTATTACCGAACAAAACAAAGAAAAATATACTTTGATTATAAGGGATGAGATGAATTCCGAAGCCTTTTTTTTTCTTATTTTTGCGAACGGAATTTCATTGGTTTAATTTGGGACTCTCCGACAGATCCTTTTTTTCTACCCTAAAACAAAAGGAAGTGATAAGACCGAACCAGTCCTTACATTTATTTGTGGCCATAGAGGAGCCGTATGAGGCTGAGGTCTCATGTACGGTTTTGAAATAGCGATGGGAACAGTGCTGTTTTTATCGACTATAATTATCTAATAGTTCAAGTACAGTTGATATAGTTGAAATACAGTCCAAATATGGTTTTGGGGGGTGGAATCTGTGGCGTCAGCCCATAGGATTTATGGTTTTCATAATTTCTTCTCTAGCTGAATGTGAGAGATTGCCCTTTGATTTACCAGAAGCGGAAGAAGAATTAGTAGCAGGTTATCAAACAGAATATTCAGGTATCAGATTTGGTTTATTTTATCTTGCTTCGTACCTAAATCTATTAGTTTCTTCATTATTTGTAACGATTCTTTACTTAGGTGGGTGGAAGTTATCTATTCCATATATATCTGTTCCTGAACTTTTCGGAATAAAAAAAATAGCTGGAGTCTTTGGAATGACAATTGGTATCCTTGTTACATTAGCTAAAGCTTATTTGTTTATATTCATTTCTATCACAACAAGATGGACTTTACCCAGGATGAGAATGGACCAGCTATTAAATCTTGGATGGAAATTTCTTTTACCTATTTCTTTGGGTAATCTATTATTGACAACTTCTTCTCAACTTGTTTCACTATAAATTAAATAATAGAATACGATAAGAATATTCTAGATTCATAACCCCTTTCAAACAAGAGAAAGAAACATCAATTTATTCATGGATATCTACAATATGTTTCCAATGGTGACTGGGTTCATGAATTATGGTCAACAAACAATACGGGCTACAAGGTACATTGGTCAAAGTTTCATAATTACCTTATCTCACACAAATCGTTTACCTGTAACTATTCAATATCCTTATGAAAAATCAATTACGTCAGAACGTTTTCGCGGTCGAATTCACTTTGAATTTGATAAATGTATTGCTTGCGAAGTATGTGTTCGTGTATGCCCAATAGATCTACCTGTTGTTGATTGGAGATTGGAAAGAGATATGAAAAAGAAACAATTACTTAATTATAGTATTGATTTTGGGGTCTGTATATTTTGTGGTAACTGTGTCGAGTATTGTCCAACAAACTGTTTATCAATGACTGAAGAATATGAACTTTCTACTTATGATCGTCACGAATTGAACTATAATCAAATTGCATTGGGTCGGTTACCAATATCAGTAATTGGAGATTATACAATTCAAATAGTTATGAATTCAACTCAAATAAAAATCAATAAAGATAAATCCCTTGATTCAAGAACGATTACCAATTACTAAAATTTTTTTGATATAAAGGATCAAAGCTTTTTTTGTCAATAACTACAAATATAATACTATTTATTTATTTTTGAGAATTATTCTTTTATTTAAACTAATTATAATAATAAATTTTATTTATCGCGAGAATTTCAAAATATACAATTCTAAAGTTTTTTCTTTTGGATAAAAAAGTAAGTGTAATTAGTCCAATAATTAGTTATCTATTATATATATATAATAGATAACTAATTATATATGTTCTATATAGTTATATCCATATTAAGATTTAATTCAATTAGGAAGGTATCATAAATTGGATAAACCTTTTTCCTTGACTATTTATTAAAGTCATGATTTGACTTATTTTTTTGTGGACATTTTATACATAATGGATTTACCAGGACCAACACATGATATTCTTGTAGCATTTCTGGGGTCAGTTCTTCTATTAGGGGGTATGGGAGTTGTATTACTTACCAATCCTATTTATTCTGCTTTTTCGTTGGGGTTGGTTCTTGTTTGTATATCTTTATTCTATATTTCATCGAACTCCTTTTTTGTGGCTGCTGCACAGCTTCTTATTTATGTGGGAGCCATAAATGTTTTAATTATATTTGCGGTAATGTTCATGAATGGTTCCGAATATTCTAATGATTCATATTTTTGTACCGTTGGAGATGGAGTCACTTCACTGGTTTGTATAAGTATTTTTTTTTCACTGATTACTATTATATCAGATACATCATGGTATGGAATTATTTGGACTACAAGATCAAACCAGATTATAGAACAGGACCTAATAAGTACTGTTCAACAAATTGGGATTCATTTATCGACAGATTTTTATCTTCCCTTTGAACTAATTTCAATAATTCTTTTAGTTTCCTTGATAGGTGTAATTACTATGGCTCGCCAATAATAAATATAGTTAGAATAAAAAAAATTAGAGTTATAAAAATTTTAAATATGAAATTAAATATATAATAAAATCAAAAGGTTTAATAATTTTAGTTAAATTTGTTTACTTTCTTTTGTTTTGTAATTATAACTTCTAGTTAATTGAATCCCTTGAATTGTTGATATTGAAATGAATCGAGATTGATAAGGAGTTAGTCAATGATGTTCGAGCATGTACTTTTTTTGAGTGTCTATTTATTTGCTATTGGTCTCTATGGATTGATCACAAGTCGAAACATGGTTAGAGCACTTATGTGTCTTGAGCTTATACTAAATTCGGTTAATATTAATCTCGTAACATTTTCTGATATATTTGATAGTCGACAATTAAAAGGGAACATTTTCTCAATATTTATTATAGCCGTTGCAGCTGCAGAAGCTGCTATTGGACTTGCTATTGTTTCGTCGATTCATCGAAACAGAAAATCAACGCGTATCAACCAATCGAATTTGTTGAATAATTAATTAAAATTATCATGATCATATACTAAAAAATTAGTTATTTTATTTCTATATCTATAGATTATTCATCTAATTAATATAGAAATAAAATATAAATAATAATATAAATAATATAATATATATAATATAAATTATATATATATAATATAATATAAATAAAATTAAATAAAAATAAAAAATAGAAGATTAATATATATTATATATATATAACGTGTATATATAACATGTAAAATATATAGTATATATAATAACTAAGAAACTATAATATATGAATTATATATATATATTATAATGTATATACATTATAATATATATATATGATATATATATTAAATTTGATTCAATATCAAATTGACTATTGAATTTCAATTTGACTATTTTACTAGATTAGTAAAGTATAATTAATACTAAACTAATTTATAATAATCTAAATAAAATTAAATCTAAATAATTTAATTTTATTTAGATTTAATTTTAGATATTTATATATTGATTTGAATATCAATTTATTTTGTTGGACCATTTTCATTCACACACCCGACTCGTATGATTATAATTTTTGAAACGAAAATTAAAGTCTCTTGGCTTTTTCTTATAAGCAGATTTAGAAAAATATTGATTCTTCCAATTTTAGTAAACCACTGCTTCGTCTGGTGTCTACAATATAACTACTACATTCTATACCAGATTGAAAATTTTTGATGTTCAAACCCGGGCTGTTATAGATTCAATGTCACATTCAGTAAAAATTTATGATACATGTATAGGGTGTACTCAATGTGTACGAGCTTGCCCTACGGATGTGTTGGAAATGATACCGTGGGACGGATGTAAAGCTAAGCAAATTGCTTCCGCACCAAGAACCGAGGATTGTGTAGGTTGTAAGAGATGTGAATCCGCTTGTCCAACGGATTTTTTGAGTGTCCGTGTCTATTTATGGCATGAAACAACTCGCAGCATGGGACTATCTTATTGATACGTTACAAAAAAATACACTTTAATTATTTGATTCCTCTTTACCGACAAAAGCTCGTATTCAGAATAGAATAATATATTTTATTAAGTACGGGCTTTTGTGGTCAAAAACGTATCTTGTCTTTATCACGAATAATTTTCCTTGGCTAACAATACTTGTTGTTTTGCCGATATTCGTCGGCTCTTGCATTTTTTTTCTTCCTTATAGAGGAAATAAGATGTTCAGGTGGTATGCTATAGGTATTTGCTTGTTAGAACTCCTTTTAATGACCCACGTTTTCTGTCATCATTTCCAATTGGACGATCCATTAATACAATTGGAAGAAGATTTTAAATGGATAGATATTTTTGATTTTCACTGGAGACTGGGAATCGATGGACTTTCCATAGGACCCATTTTACTGACAGGATTTATCACCAGTTTAGCTACTTTAGCAGCTTGGCCAGTTACTAAAAATTCACAATTGTTCTATTTTCTCATGCTAGCAATGTACAGTGGTCAAATAGGACCATTTTCTTCTCGAGACCTTTTACTTTTTTTCATGATGTGGGAGTTAGAATTAATTCCTGTTTATTTACTTTTATCCATGTGGGGAGGAAAAAACCGTCTCTACTCGGCGACAAAGTTTATTTTGTACACGGCGGGGGGCTCCATTTTTCTTTTAATAGGGGTTCTGGGTATGGGTTTATATGGTTCTAATGAACCTACATTAGATTTTGGAAAATTAGCTAATCAATCATATCCTGTGGCATTGGAAATAATATTATATTTTGGATTCCTTATTGCTTATGCCGTCAAATTGCCGATTATACCTCTACATACTTGGTTACCCGATACCCATGGAGAAGCACATTACAGTACATGTATGCTTCTAGCTGGAATCTTATTAAAAATGGGAGCATATGGACTTATTCGAATCAATATGGAATTATTATCCCACGCTCATTCCATATTTTCTCCCTGGTTGGTAATAATAGGAACTATTCAAATAATCTATGCAGCTTCGACCTCTCTCGGTCAACGGAATTTGAAAAAGAGAATAGCCTATTCTTCTGTATCTCACATGGGTTTTACAATTATAGGAATTGGTTCCATAACCGGAATCGGGCTCAATGGTGCTATTTTACAAATACTCTCTCATGGATTTATTGGTGCTGCACTTTTTTTCTTGACGGGAACGACTTGTGATAGAATGGGTCTTGTTTATCTCGACGAAATGGGGGGGGTATCGATCCCAATGCCAAAACTTTTTACCATGTTCAGTAGTTTTTCAATGGCTTCTCTTGCATTGCCGGGAATGAGTGGTTTTGTTGCAGAATCATTAGTTTTTTTTGGAATAATTATTAGTAAAAGATTTCTTTTAATGTCAAAAATACTAATTACTTTTGTAATGGCAATAGGAATGATATTAACTCCTATTTATTTATTATCTATGTTACGTCAGATGTTCTATGGATACAAGTTATTTCATGTTACAAATTATAATTTTTTGGATTCTGGACCACGAGAACTATTTGTTTCAATCTGTATCTTTTTACCCATACTAGGGACTGGTATTTATCCCGATTTCATTCTCTCGTTATCAGTTGATAGGGTACAAGCTATACTATCTAATTATTTTTATCGATAGTCTTTCATTAAAAATACGGAAATCGAATTTTTTTGTCTTTTTATTTTCCGCTTTTAAACGCCGAACAATGCAAAAGAATTAAATGAATTAAAAATCTCAATTTTAATCAGATACATTTCGAGTTTTTTTAGAACCCTTTGAACCAGGAATGGTTCAAGGGGTTCTAAAAAAACTTGCACAAAGAAAGAACTTTCACTATATATTTATATATAAATATATAGTTATATATAAATATAGGTTTCACTATATATTTATATATAAATATAGGTATGGGATGATGTTTTGTTCTTATATGTACTCGTTATTTTATGTAGTTTATTCAATTATTTAGTATTTTAGATGTTAATGTGAATGAACCATAACTATGTAGACCTATCCCTAATAGATTGATTCCAAAATAGCATATCCAAATTATAAGGAATCCCATAGAAGCCACAAGTGCTGAATTTGTACCCTGCAAACTTTGATTTGTACTAGTTCTAATATGTAAATAAATTGCGAATATGATCCAAGTAATAAATGCCCAAGTTTCCTTGGGGTCCCAACTCCAATACGATCCCCATGCTTCATTAGCCCATACTGCTCCACAAAGAATTCCTATGGTTAAAAAGATAAACCCTAAACTAATGACACGATAACTCAAATAATCCAAACGTTGAGTTAATTGATATTTATAATAATTTCGAAATGAAAGAAAAGAAGTGTTTTTATAAACACTTCTTTTTTCATTCCAATAGTTAATCTTACCAAAGATAAATTTCTTAATTAAGAAATTTTTTACTTTACCATTACAAAAAATATTGATGTTTTTTCGAAATGTAATGACTAGAAGAGCCACTGAGAATAATGATCCACATAAAAGAGCAGCATAGCTTAATAACATCATACTTACGTGCATCATTAACCACTGAGATTGTAGAGCAGGTACTAATATTACGGATTGGTGCATTTCAGTTAAAAGACCCGACGTGGCAAAGCCTTGTGTGAAAATGGTACTTGATGCAGTTATTGTGTTTAAATCATTTTTATGATTCCCCATCTTGTAAATGATATGAATAATGGATAAACTACACGAAAGGAAAATTAATGACTCGTATAAATTACTTAAGGGAAAATGTCCCGAAGAAATCCAACGAGAAACCAATAATCCCGTTATAGAGAAAAAAGTAGCTATCATTCCTTTTTCTGATGAATCAGGCAATCCTACGCTTTCGTGGACAAAAAAGGTCATCAAATAAATCGTAATAACAATTGAAATTATCGAAAAAGAGATATGAGTCAATATATGTTCTAAAATTGTAAATATCATAAAAAGGAGTCCCATAAGAGAATTGAAATCGAGAATTGAATACATTATAGGAGCCATTGTATAGGATCCATTGTGTCTATTTTAGAAGATTTTTTTTGATAGGATAGGATGCCGCCACTCGGACTCGAACCGAGATGCTCTAGCACTGCTTCCTAAGAGCAGCGTGTCTACCAATTTCACCATGGCGGCTTACTTGAAATAATAATAGTCAATTTATGTTGAATCGTCGAGATTCAAGGATTCAATATAGTTTATAAAACAAAACATTAGAATCGATGAATCTTTATTCATTGAAATTTATATGATAATTTGAATCTTTATTAAATAAACAATAAAATAATCTTTAGTTAGTATCGTATTGTTGTAAGTTCGGTTTTAATAATGAACTTTGGTATACTAAAAACTAAGTTTTCAAAAAATCAGTTAAAACTCCATAGTTTTAGACTGAGCTATAGAACCGGGAATTGTTACTTTTCTTTTTTTGATTCGTTTTTATTTATCCAATGTTATTTTATGGATTCAAACAAAACGAAAAAAAAAATGTATTATTTAATGAAGAAAATGAAATAACTAGAATTTTCTATGTATAACAATTTGATTACTAAATCATAAGAATTTATCATTGTCTAATGATTTAGATACTATTTTATTATTATCAAAGTAAAGTATTAATATCTTTAATTATTATATTTCATTATCATTATTATATTTCATTATATATATAATAATGGTAAGATTTACCAAATTAATTAGGTTTTTAGTTAACCATATAACAAATAAAACAACAAAATTTGCATTTCTATCACAATCATACTCTACTTTTCACAATAGAAAAAAAAAATTTCTATTGTGAAAAGTAGATACAAAAAAACCCCAAACCCAATATACATACCCTTATTCTACATATCACATCCACATACGATATTTATATACCACAGCAACTAGTTCCAACTGATCCTGTTTGATATTGAGGAGTTCAATACACTAATTAATGTTAATCATTTATTTTAAAATACTTGACGTTTTTCGGGGTATGTCAATTCCGATTATTCCACGACTTTATTATTTGTTTGTTGTACAAAAAAACTTTTTGAACGTCCGGTAGAAACCGATTTCGCTAAAGAAAAAGCCTTTACTGCAGCTAAATTTCCTTTTTTCTTCCAAATATTTTTACGAATACGTTTTTTTGACATAGAAGTACGTTTTTTGGGGACTGCCATTCAAAAAAAGGGTTACTTTTTTTTATCATTGTATGTGAAAGACATGTATTGTTCAAAATGAATTGTTCCTTTTAGCCATTATCCATATTTATATTTATTCCGTAGTAAAATAGTAAAAAAACATTTAATTTTTCAAACACATTAAAAAAAAACTTATGAAAACATAAACATATAATAAAATTTAAATTAAAAAATTGAAACATACACATTAATATATTTAAAATATAAATAATTTAATCATATATATTATATATATATCATATATATGAGCATATGTATACATACCCTATGCCTATGACATATATATATAGTATAGCTAAGAAAAAAAAATACAAGTACAAGAAAGGAAGGAAATTGTTTTTTATTTTTATTAATTGATTAAGGTAAGAGTGCCATACCCATAATTGAAATTACAATTCGAATTAGTAGTTAATCTGTTAACTAAGATATTTGATTACCTGATAACAATAACCTTATTTATTTTTTAATTTAAATTTTAAGTACGGATCGTACTATCTATATTCGAATTAATTATTCCTTTTGGTATAACCATTTTTCCTTAATATACTATATCCTTAATATACTATATTATATAATATACCTATAAATTACCAGGATGGAATATTGTATTATTCCAGTTTTAGTAGAATGATTAAAAATTTAATTTTTTATTATGGAACATACATATCAATATGCATGGATAATAACTTTTCTTCCACTTCCAGTTACTATGTCAATAGGATTCGGGCTTCTACTTATTCCGACAGCAACAAAAAATATTCGTCGTATATGGGCTTTTCCTAGTATTTTTTTCTTAAGTATAGCTATGGTATTTTCAGCTAATTTATCTATTCAAGAAATAAATGGAAGTTACATATATCAATATCTATGGTCTTGGACCATCAATAATGATTTTTCCTTAGAGTTCGGATATTTAATCGATCCACTTAGTTCGATTATGTCAATACTAATTACTACTGTTGGAATCATGGTTCTTATTTATAGTGACAATTATATGTCCCATGATCAAGGATATTTAAGATTTTTTGCTTATATGAGTTTTTTCAATGCTTCTATGTTGGGATTAGTTACCAGTTCAAATTTGATAAAAATTTATGTTTTTTGGGAACTAGTGGGAATGTGTTCTTATTTATTAATAGGATTTTGGTTCACACGACCGACTGCAGCAAGTGCTTGTCAAAAAGCTTTTGTAACTAATCGTGTAGGGGATTTTGGTTTATTATTAGGAATCTTAGGTTTTTATTGGATAACTGGTAGTTTTGAATTTCGGGATTTGTTCGAAATAACTAACAACTTGATACACAATAATGGGGTCAGTTCTTCATTTGCTACTTTGTGTGCTTTTTTATTATTCCTCGGTGCAGTTGCTAAATCCGCGCAATTCCCCCTTCATGTATGGTTACCCGATGCAATGGAAGGACCTACTCCTATCTCGGCTCTTATACACGCTGCTACCATGGTAGCAGCGGGAATTTTTCTTGTAGCTCGACTTCTTCCTCTTTTCATATCTATACCTTACATAATGAATATTATTTCTTTAATAGGTGTAATAACAGTACTATTAGGAGCTACCTTGGCTCTTGCTCAAACAGATATAAAAAGAAGTTTAGCCTATTCTACAATGTCTCAATTGGGTTATATTATGTTAGCTCTAGGTCTAGGTTCTTATCGAGCTGCTTTATTCCATTTGCTTACTCACGCCTATTCTAAAGCTTTATTATTTTTGGGATCCGGAGCCATTATCCATTCAATGGAACCTGTTGTTGGATATTCACCAGATAAAAGTCAGAATATAATTCTTATGGGCGGTTTAAAAAGATATGTTCCAATTACAAGAACTACTTTTTTATTAGGGACACTTTCTATTTGTGGTATTCCACCTCTTGCTTGTTTTTGGTCCAAAGATGAAATTCTTAATGAGAGTTGGTTGTATTCACCAATTTTTGCAATAATAGCTTGTTTCACAGCAGGATTAACTGCATTTTATATGTTTCGCGTGTATTTACTTACTTTTGATGGGCATTTGCGCATAAATTGTAAAAATTACAGTAGCACCAATAATAGCTCGTTCCATTCAATATCTCTATGGGGAAAAGAAGTTCCAAAAAAAGTTGATAGAAATTTTCTTTTATCAAAAATAGAAAATATGGTCTTCTTTTTTTCAAAGGATAGATATAAAATATCTAGTAATCTAAAAAAAAGAAGACCATATTCTTTCGAAAAAAAGTACACTTATACTTCTATGTATCCTCACGAATCGGACAATACTATGCTATTTCCTCTGTTTGTTTTGGTACTATTTACTTTGTTTGTTGGAACAATAGGAATTCATTTTGATTATGGAATAATATATTTTGATATATTATCAAAATGGTTAACTCCATCGACAAATCTTTTACATCCCAATGCGAGTTATTCCGTGGATTGGTATGAATTTTTTACAAATGCAATTTTTTCGGTAAGTATAGCTATTTTTGGACTATTAATAGCATATGTTTTATATGGATCTGTTTATTCATTGTTCCAGAATTTGGAATTCATTAATTCATTTATAAAAGGAGGTCCTAAAAGAATTTTCTTGGACAAAATAAAAAATAGAATATACAATTGGTCCTACAATTGTGGTTATATAGATATTTTTTATACTAGAGTTTTTACCTTGGGTATAAGGGGATTAACCAAACTAACTCAGTTTTTTGATAGAAATATAATTGATGGAATTATCAATGGGGTTGTTGTTGCAAGTTTATTTATAGGGGAAGGAGTCAAATCTATGGGAGGTGGACGAATTTCTTCTTATCTATTTTTGTATTTATTTTATGCATCAATATTTTTATTCATTTTTTTATTCTTTTATAATTTATTATAATTTAATATTTAATAATTTTCTATTTTTTAATTTTTCTTTTTGATTCGGCCATAAATACACTGTATAGAGATTTTTTTTTTTGTAATGAATTGATCGGTCTTTTTCTTTTTTATATGAAGAAAATTTCATTGATTCTTTATTGTGAATCGTACAATTTTGATTGATTTTTTTTCGCCATTTTTTCGCTACTAATACTAATCGAGACCATTTGCTCTGAGATAAATTGTATGCATAATTACCCTTTAACCAGTTTTTCCATTCATTCATTCCAGGCTTCTTTATTTTCTTATACTTATACCTTGATTTGGAGTTAAATATTCCTCGGGTTATAGAATAATACTTTATCTTGTCCTTAATAAAAGGATGGGTACCGCGATATTGAAGTACAGATCTAAAGTGATGGTTGTTAAGTAATTGGGTTTGTGATATTTTGTAAAATACATATGCTTGGGACAAGGAAGATAAATCGTAATAAGTATTTGAATTATTACTAGGATTTGAAAAGTCCTTTTCTTTTTCTATAGTCGAAATAAAGTTCATTGTATGTTGATCTGTTTCATCAATTCCTTCTTGATTTCTTTCATCGTTGTAAATGGATTCATTGATCATTTTTTTTGTTGAAAGTTGTGCATTGACCTTCGAAATGCTAACCATACATAGCAGGATATCCATGTATATTTTTTCAATGAAAGATTTCATAAAATAATGTGATTTGCATATTAATCGAGTATTTATTCTTTTGAATATCCGCCAAATATCTTTCTTTAATTCTGGTCTTTTATCATCATAGGCTGGAACTTTTTTTTTCTTTTCTTTTGCGATTTCTTCTATTTGATTCCTGATTATGATTGTCTTATCAGCA